AATCTTATGGATTGCTCGACTGTCAACGCACATGCGCCATGTCCCATCCTTTTTTGGCGTTAGTTAATAGGGCAGGAACGGCACAAGGAGACATGTTTTCTCGGACCAGTCCCTTCTTTATCAATTCTGTGACTTGCCGATGTAGTTCTTCGTCTTCCTTCGGACTCATCCTGTAATGGGCCCAATGTGGAAGACTAGCTCCAGGTACTAAGTCAATTTAGTGTTGAATGTTCCTCATTGGGGGAAGCCCATGTGGCAATTCCTCTGGCATAATTAATGTCGCTAAATTCAGCGAGTATGGGTTGTAAAACGTCTGGGACAGGCGTTGGATAATTCTCCTCTTTAGCAAGCAACAAGCACATATATAGTGCGGCTTTCTTCACTCTCCGTTACGAACTTCTGTGCCGTCAAGAATTTAGGGTCTTTGGCCTTGTTACTCCCGTTTCTCCCCAAATCTTTCGAAAGCAAGAGAGTTATGTGGATTCCATCCTTATCAAATGAATAGGTATTTGGCCGAGCCTTATGGGTAACATATCTATTATACAACCATTGTCGGCCTAGCAATATGTGAAAAGCATTCATTGGTGCAACATCACACCAAACTTCATCCTTATACCTTTTCCCAATAGAAAAAGTGACAAGACATCTGGTATTCACAGGTACTTCACCACCTTTATTAAACCATTGGATCCGGTATGGGAGAGGGGACAAAGTGGAGCTCGACCGTAGGGAGAGGGTGCTTTTGCTCCTTTAGTTTTCACTTGTCGACCATTTCTCGAGAAACAAAGTTCTCGCTGCTACCCCCATCAATTAGGATCGTACACACCTTGCCACCTGACGTGCATGTGGTACGAAAGATGTTGTGCCGGAGCCATCGGTCATCTGATGGTACTGGAGAGGTAAGTAGGGTACGTTGAATCACCATTACTTCCCCTACATCACCTTCAAGAATCTCTTAGTCCTCATATTGAGGATCTGTCACATGTGCCTCAGCTACGGGCTCCTCCTCAAATGCAGCTTCCTCGTAATTTTTATCTTCAACAAGTGTCACCGGTTTTCCAGGGGCTTTGCTTGGACATTGGAAGGCTATGTGCCCTGGTTGTTGACATCTATGGCAGACACCAAAAGGGCCTCGATTTGGCAGATTTTCACGCCCGAGGATTCCTTTCCCTGTATTTGGATTTGTCGCAGGGGTTGTTGGGGCGGAAAACAGACAGCCCTAAATTCATATCCGTGCTGGACAAGGCTTTCATTCTCTTGTATTTTGACTCAGAAAGAGATATGGTGAAGGTGTGGTTAGTGCGCCGGCCCGGCTAAGAAAAAAAGAAAGACGGAAGGGCGAGGTTTGGAACCCTCAAGCAAGACATGATCTACATAATAAAACATCATAGCGCCTAGAGATACAGGTACGGTTCATCGCGTTACTTATCCAAGCGTGTTGCCGGATAGTCGGATATGCCGTACTCTGATTTTTATGAGGTTAGGAACCATTTGCTGTTACCAGCATTACTCATTATTAGGAAACGCATTCCCGTTTATAGATTTTAAGGTTAGAGTGACACGTTGTCGCTTTCGCTTTAATAATTAATGATATGGAGTCATGCAAGGAGCGCGATTTACTAATATAATAATAAGGGGTTTTCACCTTCTGCCGGAACTCTTCCTGAGTTTCCCTCCTAGCGAACGGGGAAAGCTTATCCCTCACTCGCATTCGCCTAATCGAGCAGAACGCCACTCGGCGATCATCCTACAACTGGTCCCGCCTATAGTTATATAGTGTCGAACACACATAAGTATAGATTTTTTTGTCCTTACGACGGTTGTCAAAGACCGGATCTTTGCACTTCGCGACCCTATCCGAGTATGTGCTTAGTGCAACGCCTCATAGAACAATGAAGTAATGTATCCATACGAGCTCCGGCCCTCAGCAGCTCGAATACAAAATAAACTTCTTCATTTATGTTACCTATTGTGGACCTTCAACGTTTCAAAGATAGGACTGGGAGACTCATAGAAGTCTTCTATTTAAGCATAGTCCTATATGCCATGAACTAAATGCGAGGAGAGGAGGAGAGAGAGAGAGGACCATTCCCTCGCCCACCCGGGATCAGTGCATTCCTCATTCAACTCGGAAGAATAGCCTTCTCTTATCCCATAGCCTTACCTTAGCCCTTGCAGTCTCTTTCTCTTTACAAACACGAACCGTCGTCAGGTGGCAGGCTATTGAACCACTAGAAGGGGGAACTGCTTACAAATAGAAGGAGTCAGTCCTCTTTATTAGACTTTGCCGTAGCTAGCCTGACCATTGCAAGAACTCTCCTTAGCTGCTGACTTAGGTCGAAGTGAAAGATTTGGATAGGCTATCATGAACGTAGAAGAGATTGAAGACTTGTTACACCCAATCCGACGACTATTATGACTCTTCCCCTAGGTCTCACCCTTGCCCTAGACCTAACAGCAGGAGCTGAAACTGGTAAAGGACTTTCATCTTCCTACTCCTATAGCGGAAAGCAGTACTCTTCACTTAGTCACTTCAAGAAGTATGGAATCTGACCTGTCTTTATCCGAAGTCATGATGTTACTTTAACAGATGGAATTCTTTTTATCTGCAATAAGGATTTGATAGATTCTATTCCTTACCCCTCGGAGTAGTGTTTAGGCATTCAAATCTTTTGATGCTTTTACAGCTAACCATGGACTCCATTTTATTCTATTGATAAGGAAGGACTTAGGAGAAATGTAACAGGCCTCCAGATTGAGGCGCCAAAAGTGTGATCCTAAGGCAGCCATTAATCAGTCTCACTCAGCATGTAGCTGAGAGGGTGTACACAGCAGATGAACCCTCCCATTCAGTACGAAGGAAGAAAAGCAGCAGAAGTGGGAATCAGTAATGACAAGACCTGTGACAGTGTGGATTTACATATTTTCTTTCTTCCTTATAGAAAGAATACATGCCCGACTGTAGGAATTTATTTTATAGATGAGGGGAAGCCTTTAAGAGATAGGGGTGGAACGGCATGTCATTTACTGTTAGCTGTTAGCCTTTCTAGCGGCTTTCCTATCTTTTGTTTGCAAAGCATTCCTCTAGCAGCCAATCTTGCTTCGCCCTACAGGCCTATGCTCTATGCTATGATCGATGGTCCTCTGGCGTCAAACTATTCAACAGTAACGCTCCTTTATTCGCCTGTAACCTCTCTTTCTCCTACTCTTTCAGGGCCTTCGCCTTCGGCTTCCGCTTTCAGACAAAACTAGTAGGAAATGAGCTACGATTGATAGAGATGGCGGGGAACAACAACTAGGCATAACATAAATGGCTCTAATGGGAGTTGACGTATCCTCGATCTTAAGCCCCATCCCATAGGGTTCGACTTGACTTCAAGAGCTAGAAGAGCTACGAGCTGAGGTTGGTCGTAGATCTCGTCTAAGGCTTCTGAGTGGTTATTCCTTTACTTTATAGGATTAGCTTTCTATTTTCTTGTTCTTACTTGAAGTTTGGAAAAGATAGATAAGGACAGAATGTATTCTATCTCTCAAGCTCGGTCATTCCTTCTTCAATCTTTCCCTCGGCAAATCAGATTTGGCTCAAGCTCAAGATGAACTAGACAACTAACAGAAAACTTTTTAAGTGAAATAGATAGTCCAACCAAGGTTGCTTATAGCAAGCACTCGGCCTTAAGGCAGGTCAAGGGACCAGTTCTTCCTCCGAAATGACCCCTATCTGAGAAGCGCCAATCACTATTGTAAGAAGTGGAAAGCCAGGTTGCCTTCCGGCGAGAAAGAAAAAAAGGCTTTTCACACAGGACATAAGCGCTCTTGGTGGGTTAATAAATCATTAAAGACTGGTGCAGCTTCGGCGTGAGCTCGAACGTGGGATTTACTCCTCTGTCGCCAAAAGCTTCGATCTTTCCTCCTTCAACCCGCCTACCTTTCCCCCTCGCCCAACAAGCCTTCAACTGGATCAATCTTCGGGGACTGTATTCAGTACCAAGGTGATGGGTGTTTTTAAATTCCCAGAAACGGAAACCGGAAATCCTGCACCGCTCGAAGCCCTTTCTATTCTATCTTAGGACATCGGACATAAAAACTGGAATAAAAGATAACTTAAATCAAGTAGATAGACTTGTACTAAGTGATCCGCCTTTGAAAGGCGTTATAGAGGCCCAGTCGCTAGCTGCCTAAACTTTCGAATGATCATCATCAGAATCATTCTAACCGGGCAGGTGTCAGACTCTGCTGAGGGAGTCAGGTGGACACTCCTCAGCCCGCGGTTTTGCGAAAGCAGCGTATCTAGGAAGGGCGGAGTTTCAAGTTGGGTCGAAGGAGGAAGGCAACTCTTTCAAGACAGAGGATTGGCCCTCCTTTCTTCGATGCGTACCAGCTCCGGAACGGAGTAGTCCTTTTCCCGCCCATTTACTTAGGAACCTAACTGGAGCTACAGATAAAATTGGCTCTTCAGTCCTGAACGAATGGAATGGACTTTCCTTCTTTTTAGCTAACCTTTCCGCTGGAACCTCTCTTTCGGATCCCATGTCAAAAGAACGCCGATCTTGAGAAAGGAGAAAACTATAAAATGTCTCAGGGGCTAGCCCCCCTTCACAGAGCGTATCGAACCGAACACTTGTTCTTATATTTACCGAGGAATTGGATCCTAAGAGATAAGCATAGGAGCTTATCTCATCTTGAAGTGTCTCTTAACCCCCTTGGTTTCGGGGTGGACCCTTTCACTCTATTTTCTTGGAAAGAGCAATAAGAGAAAAGATGATAATGTAGATAGAGCCTTCCAAGGAAAGTTTCCGAATAGGAAATATGCTAGCTATGCTCATCAAAGTACCAGACTTGATCATGTCTGTTCCACTTGTCCTAAAATCAAAGTACAAGCAACTCTTCCTCAATGACGAAACGGAATGTACTGGATTTTTAGCAGGTAAACTGGGTGGGTGCTAACTCCAAGATGTAGCAAGCAATCAGTACACGAATTCACGCTGGAGTCGTATCCACTTATGTGCTTGTTCATCGGCGTCGCCCCGTGAGGAGAAAAGAGAGTAGTAGGCCGGTGTAGCTTCAACCTTCCCTTTTGTTGGTTGTTGACCAACGGAAGGGAAGGGATTTTCTTTTTCTCATTGCTTGGGACAAGTAAAGAAGGCGGCTTACTAGCTAGCGAAGCGACTCAACAACAACATATCGTTAGAAAGAACGGACTCTTAGTCATCCGAAGGAAGAAAGTACCTTTGCGAGCGAAGCGACTTCTCCAATAACAATAAGTAGTTAACCCGCGATTTCCCTTCTAACCCCTAGGAAGGGGCATACTGAGCAGATGAAGCAATCATCAGAAAGAGTACCCATCTTCTGCTGGTCCTCAATGGGACGGAAACTGCTAAAGACAAGCAAAAACCAAAGGATGAGCTTTCTTTCATCGGACTAATGTATCTACAACTACATCCCCGAGCGGTATGTTATAGAAAGGGAAAGGAAGGCCTATCTCCAGAGTCGAAGACAGGATCTCTTGCTACCTTCTTTCTCCGAGTGAGCGGGATTGCTATATGCTTAACACATGCAAGTCGAGTCTTCTTATTCTGCGGCATGGTTTAGTTGGGCTCGCTACCTCTCTCGGTTTAGCCCTAAAAAAAGAGAAGCCTGTACATACAAGGGGTTTCCTCCTAGACGTAGGGGTGAAGGAACCTAAGCCAGGGAAAGCCCTATTCCTAACGGGATCTGCCCTACGCTTGCTTTCACTCGCCGCTGCTGCCCGCAATGACCGCTCTTAAAGCAAGAAATGAAGAAGTTCCAGGCTTGAAAGGAGGCGTTGAAAGATCGGAGGAATAGTGAAAGAAAGAGAAGGGGAAGAAGCGGGGTAGAGGAATTGGTCGACTCATCAGGCTCATGACCTGAAGACTGCAGGTTCGAATCCTGTCCTCGCCTAATCAGTGGAACATTATTCACCGGGATACAAGGCTGGTCCCAACCCGTCTACCAATGTCATTTCATGAAGATGGACACTGGCTTGGGGGCGGGCGCCTACCGACATATAATCGGTACAGCCGGTATAGAATATTCTTACTATGAATAATCGTTCCACCCTATTCTCCGCTCTACTACGATTAGTGCCTCTAAAATGGCAGAGAATTTTTGAACACTCTCGTATGATCAAGTATTACTTCGTACTCCGAAGATTTAGGAAGAAAGTCTTCTTATTGGGCAAACAAGGTACTCTTTTTAAGAAATCGATGCCTTTCCTCTTTGTAGCAACAGTGTCCAGTCTTTTCTATCTTCTTTGTCTGAAAATCGGTTTGATTTGCTTCACCTATGCGAATTTATACCAATTCTTATTTTATTCATCAAAGCTCATCCTCGGTTCGATTGATTTCTTTCATGCCTTACTGGAAAAGGTTGGGTTCTCTCTGGGCAGTCGAGCTCTATCCTTTGCTCTAAGAGGGGTGGGCTGCTGCTGCTCAGCAGGGCTTGCCTTGACAGTAGCCTTTGCTTTACGAGCGGTGCTCACAGGCGAGGGCTTAACTAATATGATGGCTCCCTCAGGGGGTTCAGGCACCTCCAGCTGGAGGGAGGACACCCGTGAAATCGATATATTTCTGGAGTCTTCTTGGGAAACAGATCAATACACGCTCAAATAAAAGAGCTTGTTCAGGTCCATTGTGAAAAAAAACCCTGTAATAGGGGGCTGTCCCGCTTTCCCGAGCAAGACGAAGTGTACGCCCAGGGGGCAAGGAACTTGATGGGGGATTTGGAGATCTCTTCGGAGATGGATACAAACACCCTCCGAAGCTGGGACGAAGCCGTCCAAGACCCAGCTCTCCTGAAATCCCTCATTAAGGATCACTTCCCCGATTAGTGAAAGCTATGAGGGATGGTCGACTTTGAAAGATGGAAACCGGGGAGTTGGCTGATAAAGATGGACAGTAAGGATCGCGTAATATTAATTTGTCGGCCTCGTCATCGAAAGCGGCTTCCAATTGCTCGGAGATTCTCAGCTATATGGGGGGCTTGGATGGTGAGCAAAAACAATTGATCAAGAAGTTGGTCAACTTTCGCATGAAAGAAGGTAAAAGAACAAGAGTTCGTGCTATTGTTTATCAAACTTTTCATCGCCCAGCTCGAACTGAACGCGATGTAATCAAACTTATGGTTGACGCCCTAGAGAATATAAAGCCCATATGCGAAGTGGAAAAAGTAGGAATAGCAGGTACTATTTATGATGTCCCTGGGATTGTAGCCAGGGATCGTCAACAAACCTTAGCTATTCGTTGGATCCTTGAAGGAGCTTTCAAACGACGTATAAGTCACAGGATAAGCTTAGAGAAATGTTCATTTGCTGAGATACTGGATGCTTACCGAAAGAGGGGAATTGCACGTAAGAAAAGGGAGAATCTTCATGGACTGGCTTCCACCAATCGAAGTTTCGCGCATTTCAGATGGTGGTAAAGTGAGACCACATAAAGAGCTCTTCCTCATTCAGTCAGATTATTCAGTAAGATATGGTTCCTTTTTCCTTTTTGTTTGAATCTTCATATAGAAAGCCGGCTTCCTCATACTCCTCTCTTCATTCATTGAGTTGGAGGAATCCATAGGAGGCCCGCCCGTTATGCATTGCATGAAAGAACCTTTCTTTGTATGACTTCTCTTTTGCCTCAGGTCGAATGAATACGAAAGGGAGATCAATAAAAAAATAGGCCATGAATGAAGAAGTAGTGGGCCTTTCACCCTCTTTCTAGTGACTCGGGGAGCTGATCTGATAAATGCACTTCAAAGGGAGGGAAGCTAGGTTTCCCATGTTGGTATGGCCGGGCATAAAAGATTTTGAAGTTAGGTCAAAAAGAAGAGGTAGAGAGAGAGAACAGAACGGAACCGATAGCCCTGAATTATGTCAGGGCAAGAGAAAGAAAAGTAAGGACTCTCGTTTTCCGCATACGCATATAGGCTGTGAAAAAGAAAAAGAAGTAAACTTTTATAATTTTATAATAGAGAAAGAGAGTGATTCGTCTACTTTTACTTCGAGCGATGGGAGCGAGGCGGCAGATAGGGAAAGAGCGTCGTCGGAAATGAAGCTCGAGATAGGGAAAGCAAAGATGCATATTCGTCAAGCAGAAAGAAAGGAGTCAACCGCATATAGGGAAGAAGAAGTAAGCATCCCCCGGAACAATAGAAGAAGAGAAGGATTTGTTGACCTGGGAAAAACATATAGGCTGAGAAAGCTTACTCAACTACAAGACAAGTCTGAGGACAGAAGCTTTAAGAGCTTTAATATTAATAGGGGATTTCCACCGAAAGGAAAGGCTTCTTATCTTAATAGGAAGAAGGGAATCAAGCCCGATAGCAAACTCAACTCCTCTTTACCTTCCTATTCGACAGCCGAAGGAGGAGGGTGGCAGCATCAATCCCTGAGTCCTTTACTTATATCCCCAATGAAGGTAAGCAACTCGCGTTTTATAATATAATGATAATGATTGCAATAATATTGGTCCTTAGACACGCTTGTATCGCTTACAGGTGCTAGGGTTGAGCCAGAAATTTAAAAATCTGTTCCCGGGCCCGCACCAGAAGAGGGGACTTTACAACCGGAAGTGCAACAAAGGCAGCTCGTGAAGTTGCGAAAGAAGAAGTCAGCATCCAGAGCCCTTGTGAAGCGACAACCATACAAAGAAAGTTGGTGTGAGGTTGTTTTTTGGCAAACAGAGGCAAGCTCCAGCGACGGAGAGTTCATCGACTTCCTCTCCTTCTTCTGATAAAGAAGTTGCTGATGATGTCGCCGAGAGATCACCAGAATAAGAGCAGGCTGCAGCGACTGAAAGTGACAAAACAACTAGCTCTTCTGAAAAGGGTTGAGAAAGTACACCAATAACCGGGGAGTTTGCTTCAACCCCCGAGAGGTCATCTTCCTCTAATAGGGATATGTCTTCGGCAGCAGGAGAGCATACCATATCTGCTACAAGAAGCGAAACTGGCCCTAGTATGCCGGCTTCTTCTGAACCTTCTCATACCAGGGCACCAATTAGCATTAGCTCAGGGAGCGCTTCACAATTCAGCTCCGAGTAATGTTCCTTGGCTAGATGACACAGCTTCAGGGGAAAGAATGGAATGCGTCAACGGAAGGGAAGCACCCGTTTTGAGCTGCTTAGAGAAAGCAATAAATAGATGCTCTGGGGAAATCTGCACAATGATATCCTTTTTGAGCATGAGGATATATCCGAGAAAGATGCACCTAGAAGCACGGGGTGACTCACGAGAGACGGCGGGAAAGCATTTCCAGCCAAAAGCATGTGTGAGCAGGAGCCCGGTGAAAAGGGGAAGAGCTGGATGGGGGAGATATTACCCCCCTAAGAGGTGCCCATAGATGAGAGATGAGAAAGCAGTCATGACTGCATCGGCCCGAGGGATCGGTCGGAAAATACAGCAAGAAATGCCTCTCGTACTACGGCTTCTCGTACCCAGCCAAAGGCCAGAGAAAGCCGTGATCCATGAGTTTCCTCCGTTAATCGTTCAATATTGCCTCGCCTCGCCTTTAGGTTAGGCAGAGTCTAAGATATGAAATTCTATATACGAATAGGGCTGGCTGGTCCTAACGTCTTTCATCTCCCGGCTAAAGGGGCTTCTTCGAAGGGTGCAGACGTTGATTCCTGCCCCATTGTCAACCACTGTTCGTCTAATCCTGCTGTCTCCTCCCTATCGTACGTAAGTTCGGAGGTTTCCGAGTGATATTGAATGGATTCCACCGCGCAAGAAGACTACCGCTCTTTGGAGAACAGAACTCCATTAGCCAATGAATATATAGGTTAACGCCCGGAACCAATCATTGAAGAAGCAGCAGCCGAGAATACCTGTAATTGACCCCCTTCCCCTTGGCCTGTAGATAGCATTTATACTTTTCTGGGATTTCCTTCGCACCTTCTAAGGCTATAGGCTTGCTTCTTTCAACGACCGGCCACTCTACTGAATTCCTGACAGCAAACGAGCGGAATACTTTACCCGAGTAGGAGGGAAATGCAACGAGCACTAGCGCGCTTCGGCCTTCGAGCCTACGCTTGCTTTACGCGAGCAATGAGGATGCGCGTTACTAAGGCTTTAGGCTTGAGCTCTTGGAGTTGCTTGTTTGCTTGTTGGGAGTCTGCTGTTTCCCATGCTTGTCTTTGTTAGCGATCGAACCATCTCGAAAGCACTAGGATCCGGATCTGTCTTATTGACCGGCTTTTAGACTTTGAACTGGCAAGTGGCAAGGTACGGTTGGACGTGCCCGCGAAACCATATGATAATGTAGAGTAGGCTAGGCTTGGAGATGAACATCTTAAGTTTTTTATTCAAAATATGAAATTTCCTGCTCTTCTGTACTTCACTTCTGGTAAGTCTCATCGGTCTTCTGGCAATATCCGGCATATAATCGATTCTTTGACCGGCTTTGGTCGAGCAACCGAAACATTTCTTGAACGGCCACAGCCTACATAACTCGTCTCCCTCTTTTCAAGGAAGTGAGTATCAGACCGTATGTAGTTATCGGTCCTTTTTATACAGTTCCTGACAGGTGCTTTTGTGGCTCTTCACTCCAGCCCTGAAGTATTCTGTGAGCCCAATCTGTTTAACGTGGGCCCTCCATTATGAGAGTTAAGTAAGGAAAGAAAGTGGTGAAGACTATACCACCCATCTCAGCCACTTCATACTAGGGGGCATAGTTGATTAAATTGATGAAGTTAAAAAGCTCTTCGAATAACCAACTAGTGGATCCACGTAAAATCATATCATAATAGGAGATACCCTGGCATTTGAAGAGCTTCGTTTCCCATTACAGCGCGAATAAGATCAGGTATGCTCCACTCCGGAGGTAATTGTGTTCAACCAACTCTGCGGATTTTTCGCAGATTTCATGAAATAATCGGTCTAACTCAGGTGGAGCGCTTTCCGCGTCCGACCTAGTTGAAGAAAGAGTCGAAGAGCTACTTTTTGAAGGGAACGAAAAAGGATCACTATGCATAAATCGTAAATCACTTGGCGTTGGATTTCCATAAACAACTATTTGTTTTTCCATTGTAGTATTTCGACAATAAAATTCCCTCCAGACAGAAGGAGACTCCTTCCTGTAGGAGTCGTGAAGAACTATAGAGAACTTTTGTTGGTTGTTTACCAACGGAAAGCATGGGAGAAAGAAAGATGCACAAAGAAGGGCGCTAGCGCCCGCCCAGATCAAGGGCGGTCTCTTTTAGAAACAAAAGAGCGAAAGTACAGGCTCCCCCGGCCCTCGCTCTGAAGACTGGAAAAGGTCTTTTCCATTGCCAGTTTGGAAAACTCTCTTAATCTCAGTACAGTAAGCGATTAGATTGTCAGTCGAGTCGCCATCCATAAGAAGGAATCATTAATGAAAGAGTCATGACGTAGCCACCGGTTACCGACCCAAGTAGGGTACTATTGGGCGATGGTTCCTTGTCTTTTGCCTTTCGATCTGGATTCTCTTCTTATGAAACGGTTTCCCTTGTCTTTGATTGGTGGAGAAGTAGTCACCGTTGACCGACCTAGTAAGGTACCTTTGGGCGGTGGTACCTTCTCTTTCCATCTCACAACAAGAGCGACTCAACAATCGAATCTGAATCTATATTGTATAATATAAAAGAAAAGAGAGATTTTGGCGCACTAGTGTAGTCAGGGGGGCCGAATATCAAGTCTAGTTCCGCTTGCTACTAGCGCACTACGGCTTGACTAGCATGTGTTAAGCATATATCCCGCGTTCGTTCCGTCATGTTCTTGTTATGGCCGTATCTTGCTGGGTAGGAAAGAAAGCTTCTGTGTCCCCGTCCGTCGCGCTGTGTCAGAGGCCATCGATCAACCCAATCCTCCCCTTCCGATGGATACCTCTCCCTCGCTTGCTCTGTCCATCGGAATAAATTACCCTTTTCTCGTTCCGGTGCAGGAGTGAGGGAAGCTTGCTTCGATTTCGATTGCCTGCTATTTGTTATCCCGAATAAGAAGTTCTGACAAGGGGGCCGGTCTCACTCCTATCTGGTGGAACTCCTATTTCGACGGCCGATATCCCTATTGTGTGCTCTCCAAAAAGATGAGTTCAATCCTTTATTCGCCTTGAACTCAGGAGAATCAGTCCGGTGCAGCTCATCCCTAATCGCCTTTCTCTCCGGGGGTCCTTCCATCCGACTAAGATTCCTCAGTTCGACGAAGTGAAAGAAATAAAGCTTTATCCGATTAAAGACTTAAAGAAAAAAAAAGATTACCGCGAAAGAGGTTTATAAAGAAAAGCCGGCCGGCCTTCAATCCGAAGCATCTTATAGAAGGATGCTCGCTTTCTGACCCCTCATTTGTTTCACCAAAAAAAGAACACAACATCTGCTCCCTCCTGCCTCCTTCGGACCCTCTCTTGAAGATCATCGCTTACGCTCCTCTTCTCCTTCTCTTGAATCCCCTGAGTCCCTTTCTCCACTCAGCTACTTCTCTTTACAGACCCTCGGCTCTTGGAATAGCATATGATATGGGAACAAAGGAGGGCCCTTAATCCCAGATCCGGTTGTCAGGGTTGAATTAGTCGCAAAACACCGCCGAAGCGGTGGATTCTGTTTACCTATAACCAGTAGCGGAGTAAATTCCATTGAATCATCAGCCGTTGTTTAACATCAGCAGTCCCATCAACAGCATCAGCATAAAAAGCGGGGTCTCAGAACACGACTTCTTGGAACATATGAGAATGTTGGAACACAAACTGATGGGAACACTCCCATTCCAATGTACAGGGCGGTCCAAAGCCCGAGAAATTCTGGGAACTAGAGATGTTGAAAGCGGGAGCACTAGAAAATCCCGTTTCTGAAATGCATGGAGAACGGAAAAGCGGAGCGAAATGGGGTACTGAGAAAAGGATCCACCCGAGCCGGCCGTCTTTGTCTCCACCTCTGCGTTCGTGGAAAGCCTTTGTGAGTTTGCCGAGGAGGAGCCCACTTCAAACCGGGAAGGATGATCTCTTCTGATAATGCGGATACTATTATAAATTTTTCCATCTGGCATAACAAGTCTTGAAGCAAGGGTAGCTAATACATCAGCACGGTCGTTCCCTGTACGACCAACATGGTTCAACGTAATGGAATCAAAGAGCCCCATGAGCTTCAAAGCCTTGTCCCTATAAGGGAGAAGATTCACCCGGTACTCTCCGTTCATCTGCTTTACAACGAGTTGAGAGTCTCCGGTAAGCTCGTGGATTCCCATCTGAATTGCCCAATTCCAGGCCTAGAACGAAGGCCTCATATTCCGCTACATTATTCGTGCACGAGAACAGAAGTTTGAAAGAGACTGCGGAATTAGACTTTTTTCGGGCGATACGAACACAAGTCCAATCCCAGCAGCCTTACTTGTGACAGACCCATCGAAATACAGAACCCAGCTCTATCAGCAGTCTGTCTCAACGACCAACACCTCTGAATCTGGTAAATTTGAGGATATGTCTGATCGGTCGAGAACGGGATTCTCCGCTAAGAGATCGGCGATAGCCTGGCCCTTGATAGCCCTCTTAGGGACAGAAGTGATCTCGAATTCTGAGAATTTGAAGAGCCATCTGGCTGACCTTCCCGATAGGACTGGTTGTGATAGAAGATAACGGATAGGGTCAGATTTCGTCACCAAATGTACTTTGTGGGAGAGCATAGTTTGCCTCAGCTTCTGTGCCCAAAGCAGCAAGAAATATAATTCGACTTTCGGATCACGAGTCTCCGCTGGCTGCATCACCCTGCTCAGATAGTATATAGGTCTTTCCTTCCCCGACTCATCTAACTGCGCTAATAGTACTCCCAATGAGGATTCGGTAGAAGAAAGATAGAGAATGAACGGTTGGTTTGCCTTTTTTGGGCGCCATAAGAGTTGGGGGAGCTAGTAGCTCCTTCTTCATTGCAAGAAAGACCCTTTCACAATCTTCGTCCCATATGTATTGAACATCTTTCTTAAGTAGCTTCATGAGTGGCTTTATCTTCTCTGATAAATTTGGTATAAACCGGCAGATATATTCAAGCTTTCCCAAGAAACTTTTCAACTGTTTGACGGTGGCAGGATGAGGCATGTCCGTTATGGCCTTAATCGTATCCGGTCTGCGTCCGATCCGTCAATGACCGTGATTCCAATTTCTCCCATCGTGATATTATCCTTGGGTATGGCTTGCCATAAAGAACAGGAGGGGCAGCTAATCCAGGCATTCGTTACCATATCAATGCTTGCATCCTCGCGGCTGTAAACTCTCAGATATTCTTTTGATTTGCTTTGCAAGGCCATTTGAACTATGTAGTTGAGGTCACTGTACAAGTTTGCCGTTACCAAGCTGGCGAGTGAGACTGACGTACCTAGCTGAAGAGCCACAGCCACTGGTAATAATGCCCTAGGGATCTTATTCTCCGGAGGCATCATAGAAAAAAATTTGTACAACCAATATAAATATAGAAGGATCCCAAAGTGTTTGATCTCTCTCGATGGATGACGATGAAAATGTTGTATCCAGACTGAAGGTCGAACAAATCTCTTCTGCCTTTCTGAGAAGATGATTTTCAAGCGCCTGCAGCAAAGGACTATTTGCCGGAACTTGGAGATTTGTTGGAGAAACTCCTTGGATGGGCAAGTTCCCTAACACATGTGCATCCTCCAACGTTCACCCTATTTCGCCAATTTGGGAGATAAAAGTACCTGTATGTTCGTGCCAATATGATATCACCTCTTTCAACAATGTTGGATCGGGTTGAAAAGCGATTCTGGTTGCTCTAATGGCATTTGAGATGCCCACGCGCTCCCAATGCGTTGTGAAATAAGGATCCTTACTGACCTCATCCAAGCAGGCCAACCACCATACGCTGGGAGATGACCACCCTTTATACAATACAAGATTTCCGGCATCACTGCTCGTTGAGCACTGACCATCTGCATCAGAGTGGGTTTGATTGGTATCTCTGTAGTAGTATTGAAATTCCCAGCCTGAGCAACATCTTGCCCTCGCGCACGATCCCGAGCTCGAGCATGTTTACAGATTCGGTGATGTCTTGAAAAAGGCCTGCGGGTCCTTGAGCTGAATATTCTGGATACTGATGACGGAGGTTATGGGGATTTTAGTTCTCCTTCTGCCAATAATTTCCTTATACTGGGGGCTACCGAGGAACACTTTGATGATGTGACCTTTCAGTTCCTCACATACATGATTGCTGAGGTCCGTACGCGGACGCCGTTCCGTACCCTTCACAAACCTTGTACTCTAAAGAGAACTCCATTGTTTACAATGACGATTGCTTTGTTGAAAGATATTGGGCTTCGCCAAGTCGCTATCGCTCTGTTTCGCTGATCGCACTTGTTGTACCAACTGGCGTGCAATCTGCGAGGGGGCTTCTTGTTTATACGGATATTAGCGGATATTAGCCGGAGATTTCCCCGTCGGGCAGAAATAATCGACGCAAAGAAGTACGGCTGTACATGAACCTTTGGAGTACGAGCTTCGAAGGAGTACGAGCTTCGAAGGGGTACGAGTTTCCCGAGAGGAGCTTCTTTGTACGAGCCTTGAAAGAGTACGAGCTTCCCAGTACGAACTCCTGACTATGAGCCTATCCACACGACCTCACTTTGATAATGATTCTTCTTCTGTTACTACCAGGAGCGAACGGTCTATGGACACTCCTAAGTAGAGAGTCTTTATTGTGTATGTATATTGTGTGTCCTCTCTCTCACGTCCGTATGTACCAATTTAGGTGTAGGTTCCCTCGTAAGTTCAGTCAGTTATTTTGGGGATGTAGTACGGTAGGGAATGTTTTAGAAGCAATAAGTGGGAGACAGCTGTCACCAGCTCATCAGCAATCACGGGGAGTTAGTTGGTCCCACGTGTGCACTTTTTCGATCGGCCAATAGCACACTGCCACGTGCTGGTTGGTGATTGGCGAGAGCCCAGCTCTAATCCCTATAAATAGGGGTTGTCTCCCTCATTTCAGGGAGAGAGTTCGGACAGACTTTGAAGAAGATAAATTTGAGACTAAGCTTCTGAGCGAGAGTCTCTGAGCTTTAGCGTGTCCTTGTGAGAGAGAGAGAAGAGAGAAATTGTTGTAATTCCTTGGTCCTCATGCAAGACCCCGCTTATGTATTAACAGTTTTAGTGCATGAGATTGAATGTTCCTCTCCCTCCTCTTGAATACTTCTTATTCCTGCAACTCGATCTGCACCGCAAGAAGACAGTGACCTTCGCTAAGTCGATCTAGATTTAGCGTGAGGAAAAGCGAGAAACCTGCTTATATCAAAAGAGTATGGTGCACTTCTCCACCCCGGCTCACGGATCTAGTGGTTGCGGAAACGGAAACGCTTACGTTTACATAATAGGGGGCCTAGAAGTCACCTTTGCCTGTTCCTTTACTCCGCCCTCACTCGGGTCTCTTGAAAGCGAGCCCCGTCACCCGAAAAGCAAACGTCAAGCTCTACTGACGAGCACCTGCCTAGGAGCAGGAGTGAGGCTCGAGAGACCTTTTCATCCCCCCGCTTGACTGCTCTGCACAGAGTGAGTGCGTGTCACTGCCTTACTCCTCACTCAAGGGCTTGCTTTCGAGAAAAAAACTGCTTTATGTCTCAATCAACTAGCTAGCGACTGCTTTCTGACTGCGAACCTTCCCACTGCACCTTTCCAGAAAAGACTGACTGGCTAAACAACTGAGCTGGCAATACTGACTACTGTCTAGCCAGCAGTCTAGCCAGAGAGTTTTTCTCCAATCCGCTAGTGACAGTGACTGTTCTCATGCCCGTATCGCTTGACTGACAAGACTAGTGACTAGCCGCCTAGACAGCGGACAAGCCGGAAGGATTTTCAAATCAAGCCAAGCAGACAGAGAATCAAATTCTTTTGGCTCGCTAAAAGCGCTTTTGCTCCTCCTTCGGACAACTAACCTCTCCAGACCAGACTGTTTTCAATCCCATGGTAACCGGTTTTCCTTTGAAGTTCTTGCCATGAGTCAAACACTCTTTCCAGCTACCTCAGACACTGGTGGGTGACACTACCAAGCTTGGATTGGACTAACAACTGCTTTCAAGCCTGGAACTGCAACTCGCACTTGACGCCCTTCGATGGCAGGAGTGGTCCTCTCATTACCTGAGTTAACAGGGCTAGGATAGGATACCCTTTTTTAGTCCTACTAGCTAACAAGAAAGACTGGACTCGCTAGACTGGCATACCAGACTGGCCTACCCTACTAGATAGACTGGCTAGGCTAGCTGACAAGAAAGAAGACCTACTAGACTGGCTAGCAAGACAGACTGGATTCGCTAGACAGATAAGAGTGGACGTTACCCTCCTACACCCTCGGGGGGTGGATCGGGAGCTCTGGACGAGCTCCCTTGCGACTCGCACTGGTACAGGAACTGGAAACGCTTGACGCCCTTGCTGCTCCCGAATAGCTACGGCTACATGGTTGTCCTCGAGCACGAATCAAGTGACTTGTTGAACGGTTGTTCTACTGTACAGTGGGTGGGGCTAGGAAGACCTATGAAATGACCCTTCTTGGAAAGAAGGAACTCTTTAGGGCTCGTGAGCGGTGAGATATTTCCCCCGCTTCTTCGCTACTGAAACGGCGAACAGCCCAGCCCTACTGAAATTCTATTTACTTTCTCTAAAGTAGTGAATTCTTCATTTATTTCTATATGTCGATGTCGTTGCTTTTTACTCAACCACATCTTCCTCATTTGATTTGCCTTACAAACAAGGGGGGTTTGCGTTTGATTGTGAGTGATCCAGCAGGATAGGTGTGTCTTACATACAGAACGGACACTCCTGATCTGATGCTGAGTCCCAGGGCTGGTTCAGTTCGGCCGCCATGTTACTTGGCTTGCTAAGAGAGTGCAGCCATAGCAGTAGAGAGAAAAGAAGGAGCAGAAACATAGATTTGAGAAAGCTGCCCTGTAGTTGTGTAGATCTGCAGAGCAGAATTATAAAATCAGAGACCGAAGAGAGATGATGACAGACAAGAATTAGATGCAGATCTGAAATCTGCAAGTCCTTTGGGCAGAAAAGAGGATAAGAGCTCGAAGAGATGAAGTTGATCGAAGAAGAGGAGATAACAGTAAGAAAGGAGGATAGGGAAGTTAGGGTGAGAAGAAGAGATGGTGACGGACTGAGGGATGGAGGGTCTTGGGTGACAGAGTGAAGGTTGGGGGAGTATCGGGTGTTGGAATGGGAGAGCCTTCGCTAGCGCTTTGGATGAGCACAAGCTCACCCTCGCCCGCCTATCGTATCGGCTTGGCTTGGTTTCCTTCCTTCGCTTATATTATAGGTGGCGGCTTGGCTTCGCTATCGCTCATGACTTGTATTGTAGTCTCCGTAGTCGAGTCGGCCTGCCTCCTTCATTCTAGAAGCAGTAGCTTCCGCGCTGCCTACAGACTAGAAGCTTCGCTTCCCCCCTACCTTTCCGCTACTGGCCTGCTAACCAGGATCGTCAAGGTTCACCTGACTCTCTCTGAATCTGTATCTTTCTTTTGCCGGTCTTCTGTAAGATAAGAAGAAGATTCTATCCTCTCTAGAAGATAGGGGAGCAGAGTCTTGTGTCTTTCACTTATGTTAAGCGCTTGACTGAATTACCTTAATAGCAAGCCGGTCTATGGATCTAGGTGCACCGGGAGGGCGGAGTCGGAAGGGGAATGCCTGGGGAAGAATTAGCCCTTGATAAGGACTGAGCGATGGGAGAGGAGAGGTCGGGACGACCGGGAAACTGCCAGTAGGAGCAAAGAGAGAAAGAGAAGAGGGGAACTCATGAAGCTATAGAAAGGCTAGTTGAAAGCCTTAAGAGAGGCACACGAAGGGAAAATCAAAGAGAAGGAAAACCTTAGCTCCTAGCAGACTGCTTGAACTACCCTTATAAAACTACCAGTACAGGAACGAAATTAAGCTACTTACTAACAGCAGGAGATAATTACTTCTTCCGCTCACCGGGTTAGCAGCCATATTGAGTACTAATAGCTACTCGGAGAGGAAGTCAAAACTAGATAGACGGATAGGAACTAAAAAAAAGAGAGCTCATATTCGAGAGGAGACAAGCTACCTTAGCTCATTACTTAATAAAGGCAGGAATGTGGGGCCAGAACAGCTACCAACCTTCAAGAGCTAACAGTTAGGTTAAGGAATTGGGCTTCTGAACTCTTCCTTTAGCTCATTAGTTATGACCGTCCATAGGGCAAGCAGCTAACTTCCTTCTTAGGCGTAGCGGGGATAAAAAGGATTCGGCTCGGTCCATAGCATACAAGAACCTTAGAAGCCTTATTACACTACCAAAACAGGAAGGAAGTTAATGCGTGTCGCAGTAACCTCCTCGCTACTTGCAACTCGGAGAAAAAGGCCGGAGGAGGAAGTCTCTGTCTTGCAGCCTTATATTAAGATATTTTTTCTTTATTAACAGCAGCTCGTCGGGTTAGCTACCAGATAGAATACATTATCTTCTGGACGGGGTATAGTAAGCCCGTCCAGAAGATGTCGAAGGAAGCCCGGTAAGCCCGCCAATAAAGTTCCCAAGCCTTCAAGCCAACCCCAGGCAAGAAGAAGGAGGGGATCCCTTAACAAAACAAGTGCTCCTATCTCGCTAAGTGAGTTTGCTTTCCCGTCCGTCCTCCCCTCCGCTAGTAGCTGGTTATAGAGCTTCCGCTGGGTGACGGAGTGCGGGCATCGATCGAAAGAATAAGGGGGATCTAAAGTCTGGAAGGGCCTTCTCCTGAGTCGGCCTTTGTTTTTGTTTAAAAGCGTGCTTCCGGTCTTGCATCTCAATACGGTATGGTGCTTTGGCGTCCTGCCTTCCCGATTTCTTCTCTGGAGAGATATCCATAGGCTTTCTTTTCTTCTGATTTTTCTCGGACTCTCTTAAGCCTTTCAACGAGAGTTTGGATATCCTCATGAGTAAAGGGGTTGTAGTGGACATAACATATAAGTTATTAAAACTGGTGTAGGAACAAAGTACCGATAAAGCAGAATACGCGCCTTCAAGCAACCGGAATAACCAATTTAATATATAGAGAATATCCCCCTACTTCTCTTAGGAGCTGTTAATAAATAAGAAATAGGAGGGGCTAGATATGGATCATCCTTCTTTGTTACCCAGGTGGGAACTGGTTTCGTAGAAGAAGTAGTCCGCACCGGTCTTGTGTTACCTCACTAGCTCACCGACCCCGGCATCGCTACGTTCGTTCACTCAAAGAAAACTTCCCCCTTACTGGAGGGGAACTTTCTCATAAGTAATGGGCGCAGTCCATATAGGAGACTCGACCAGATCTCTTACCCATTCTCATTTCAAGAGGAGGGAAGGTGACGTACTCCCTAATCGTAGAGCTAACAAAGGATCCTGCCTGTAGCTTGTGGCTTTGTTAGTTGGCTTAATAGCTTGCTTGGTCCGATTGTTCATGTTGCTGGTCCCGCTGCCCTTACCTACTCAAATCCCGAAACGAAAAGATTAGTTCCCTATTCGTCCTGGTCCTTGTTCCTGGTCCCTGTGAAAGGTCCAGTCGATGGGAAAGAATCCATGTTCAAGTCTTATTACCGAGCTGCTTTCTGTGGAAGGTTCGATTACGGGCATAAAATATAGGTCACAAGGTAAGGGACCGCTTTCCTTTTATGCTTTCCCTACGTGGAAAATGAATCAAACCAGTTCTCCCTCCCCCCTATCGGTCGAGTCGATAAATCCCCTCTCCCAGCAAGCAGGTATTCTAAATGGTTATTGTTTATGCTCGTATATCATAAGATTTATTGGTAGGGCCATGAGAAATCCACTTCGTACCTTCGTATCTAGAATCTAAAAGCTTCTCACCTCTGTACCTTCTGTACTTCCCGTCCCGGCTCAAGCAAGAACCGCAGTGACTGGAACAAGAGGGCTGACCGAAGGGAAGGTCAGTCAAGCAAGTTGAATAGGGATTATGAACAGGCCCTGACCTTGGCCTTAGCCCTTCGATTGATTGTTCTAAAAGTCGAAGTCCTTTCGTTAAGTCGAATTGAAAGGTAGGGTTTTGTCAGTGATTCAATGGAAAGAAAGGGAGACGGGCCTACTCTTGAATAGGCTAACTAAAAGCCGAAAGAAAGGTGTTAAGCATATAGCTAGCGTTCCTTCTGAGCCAGGATCAAACTAAGGAGCTGCTCTCGATGTGAGATCAGCAGCAAAAGAAAGATCCCTCTTATAATATCCTTTAAAACTTCTTCGGTCTACCGCACCTGCCAGCCATATCTATTCCTCGATTTTGACTTCTTTCAATGAATGGGGGTTTCCTTAGCAATTCGTGGCGAAAGTCAGCAAAGCTAAGCTTTTCCGACAGCAGCTCCCGCTAAAGCAATAAGCAAGCAGAGTAGTCAAGCCAGAAAGGCAAAAAAATACCATTACGCTCACGAGCAGAATTTACTCTTGAATTCCACTTTATAAAAGTCTAGCATTAAATGGACATCCTGGTCTGTCTTCAATCTTTCTACTCCCGACCCAACCACTCGACCATCGATAGCGAGAGGAGAACGCTTTATCCGAGAGGTCTTGTAATCGACCGGAAGGCAGGAAGTATATCAGTGATTGAATCCCCGCCTCTACCTCTGTTCGTTCCAAATGTATCTCTCCAGTCTTTTCTTTCTATCATCCCGCCCATCTGTATGAGTATGCCCCCCATACAGACATAGAGAGCTTGCTAGTTCATAATGAGTGCTTCTATCGGCTTTTCAATAATAGTGCATTCCTGCCTTTATTTATCTGTGGAAATCACTAGACTTGCCTTCCCGCCTGGCTCCTCAACAAATCACCAACCACCTCGATCTAACCCTCCGTTTGCTGGGTTAAATTAGCAATTTCCCTTGTTGAAATAGCAGCACATCCAGGTGTAGATATTGATCGAGATGGAGATGAAGAAAGCGCCTGTTCGAAAGTACGTTGACGACCTGGATCCCCTTACCATTAAAGGGCATCAATGACATAGGAAGCATCTGGGACGAGTAGCAGTCAGTAGGCGTAGAAGGAGTAGCAGTGGAATATCTCTTTGCCCTTCAGTCTTTGGCCTTCGTCTCTTTTTCCCTTTTCTGTGACAAGTTTTGTATCTTAGCGCGGGGGCTATGCCTTTCCCCTATTTGAGAAGAAGACATTCCAGAGCTATAGCCATTCCGTGTAAGCTGAAAAGGTAATTATGTGCGTCTCAATAGCCTACTTGCCTTCAAGCTAGACCCCATTGGGGAAAAGTCCACTCCGTCCGTAAGACAAACTAATGGAGGGAGGACTAGGAAGTCAGTCCAGTATTAGTAAAAGCAACCTGGGTCACCACTCCTTTCAGAGTAGCCCACACCCCATGATATGGTATATGGTCGGTCTCCAGCTAAGGCGCATTCTCCACATTCAAGGGAATCCACTTTTTTTTCTTCTTTTCATCCCTTTAAGCCTTTTGTGGACTGACTTTGGAAGCAGACCTTTTCTCGGCTAGCTATTTTCGGTATTTGAAAAAGATGGCTAAAGGGATAAGGTCTTGTATTTGGAAAAGTCTTTTGAAAGACTATCCTTTCAATGTTGGTAGGTCGGCACTCAACTAAAGGATTTGGGGCTGACGAAGACAAAGACGTATTGTATTGCTATTCGGGATTAATTATTACCACAGCACAGCGGACGTTGAAATGACTAAACCATGCCAGTGGGCCTATCTTTCTTTTCAAGAAGAAGAAGGGGACAGAACCACGCCTTATGACGAAAGGGGAGAGTGAAACCTAGAACGATACCACTCCGAGAACGAGACACCCTGGAAAGAAAGCTGGCAAGAGTGATACAAAAGAGATATTTCCCTACTGGACTCCAATCCAATACTCTATTTTGAAGAGACCACTAAAAGAAAAGAGAAGAATGCGACCATCGAGTTTCTTCAATGAACCCCACCCTGGGTCTTTCTTTCGTAGTGTAGTTGGTTCTCCCGTGGTAAGCTCTTTGACTACTAGCTTGGCTAGGCGCTGGCCTTCTATTAAACATGGATGTGAGGGCATTCTACTTCTATTAGTTTCAACAGGACTATGGTTCCCTATAAGACTCTCAGACGCGCATCTTTCATCTTCTCATTTTACGTCTTCTCATCTGCATCTATCTCTTTCCCTCGTCATTTTGTTCTAGTAAGCTTACAAGGCAAGAAGTCTAACTCCTCTTACAGCTCTAAGATAGATAGGTAAAGCCCCTGGAACAAACTAGCTCCAGAGGGAAGAAAGACGGACTTCCTCACAGACAGGAGAGGGAAAGGCCCGTTGACACATAGAGGTTCTTTATATAGCTCGACCATAGGGAGAGGAAAGAAGGTAATCTTTTCATACTGGGACCGGATAGCCAGATGCTATGGAAAGAGGGAACCCCGCAAAGAACCATCGGGAGAAGGGGCACTGGCCTCACTTTAAGAAGAAATGCGCGACTTGATTCCTCATCGTCGGATCAGAGCAGAGGGGAGAGGCTCTGGTACACTACTTTTAGGTCCCATAATAAGAAGGCTTACCTTTCTATTGAGAGAGGGGATGGAGGATTTATTGGACATAGAAAAATGCCCACTAGGGCAGGCAACCGGCCTTCAACAGATACCTTATTATACACTTGCAGTACACGAAAGGGTGAGCATAGTCTAGTAGACGGAAAAAAACCAACCTGTCTTTCTTTGTTAAAAGCAGGTACTCTTCCATAGCTGCTACTTCCATACGTGGATCGGAGGTCTCGGAGACCGAACTCACCGGGATGCAGAAGAGCTGGGACCTAGGAGACAATCCCCCTTGACCCTCTCTTTTCTTTATTCATATAGGAGAGTAGGGACATCTCTCAATAGAAGAGAATTCGGCTAGTCAGGCCGGACAAGCAAACTCACTTAGGCAGCTACAAGCGCAAGGGGAAGGGAAGAAGCTTTGGGGCATCAACGGGATCCATAGGGTAGGCAACCGGCCGGAGGGGAGGAGGCCTTTGAGACATAGACAAAGGGAGACTGAGGAATTTTTTATTAGCACCCGGGCGCTTACTCCATACAGTCGGGCCCTTCTTCCGCCAAGGGAACGAGGAACCCTACGCTTCCCATTTCGTAGTTCGCTACGAGAATACGGCTTAGCTCATATGAGAAAAAGCAACATAGGATATTCAAACCAGAAGCTAATCCTTCACTTAGGATTTTACGTTAGCGGGTTCAAAATCCGTCTTTTTCTAGAAGGCAATGGCCAACGAATCGATGTTGAGGCTATAAGGAATGCCCTAACGTTGGGAGCTCAGTTTGGACCGGGATCCCATAGAAGAAAAAGAACGTCAGTGAGGCCTTGACGAAGGTTTAAGAGTGATTGGGGATCAGATTCGGCAGAGGGCCCAGATTGATGGACTGTTGACTGGCAGTCTCATTCCTGTTCAATATTTTATCTTTCTATAGTGATCACGATCGAATGAACCGCAAATGCACTGTGAAAGGACCTTCTTCGACTGGATTCCGGTGCTTTTACTTTGATTAAAGTGATCAAGATGGGGGGGGTCAACCCGATTCCTGTTCATAACCTTCTTTCTGTAAGACGAATGCACCTATGAGACTGACTCGAATGCGAGAGAGGTTTGCTGAACAGTCGGGGATTCTCGTCCTGCGGGTAAACAGGAGCAAAGTCAACCCTCAATTGCATTCCGAGCGAGGCAAATTCCACAACAACAAAGAAAATGCCTCCCTCACTAATCGTACCGGGAGCTATGAAGTAGAAAACAGAGAAAGAAGCGAAAGATGAAGCAAAGAAAGCAAGCTTCAGTGCGTGGCACCCCGTGCACAAGTAAATATCCCTTTTTGAGCTTGACCCTGTCTGGGAGGCTATCCCTTGCTTCTGAAACCAACTGGATCGACGGGTTTCTGGAACTGGCTATAAATCTCGAACTGGCCTTTGAAACCTCAACATTTGGTTCCGCTATCACGCCTATGCTCCCCAAGCGGACTTTCATAAGGTGCGACGTGTACCGGGCAATCAATCGGAGGCGCTCTGCTGGGCTGTAATAGCAAATGGGAGTTACAATATACCACCCGGTCGATCGAGTTTCCCGAGTCCAAGCACAAATAGCTGGGGTAGCAGTGGGAAATACAGGAGCGGAACCGGAGATACAGACCCCGATCGGTCAGTTGCCCGAGTGGTATTTATTTTACCCTGAACCAGTGGAAGCAGCGGCTGAAGCATAAACGGATCAGGTGCCTGATCGAGAAAGAGCAGGAGTATCGCAAGTGACTCCCACCCCGGGAGTCCCTTGCTGGAATAACAGCTTTCTTTCTTTGTCTATTGCAGGCTTTCTGAGCAATCAATTTCTTTAGACACTTTGATTAGTTCAATTAACCCAGCCTCAAGGACAGAAAGGGAGGGGAGGGGTTTTCCTTGATGAACCGAAGGAGGCCTAAGCATCTTGAAAACCCATATCATTCATTGGTAAGCGTAATTGGTTGGCCCTGCCTTCTATATGCAGGCAATGCATGCCTTCCCTATTTCTCGATCGGTTCAATGCATCATATTTATTCCCCTCAAAGCCTGAGCGTGGCTAGGGTTCTGCCCCACTTCATTAATATAGTATAGCGAGGTGTGCCACTTAATATATAGATATCTAAAGGGGGTCTGCTGGAGGGTTTACCGTCGTAGCTGGTTGACTTTTCTACGTTGTAGCTGGCGGGAAAAAATAGCGTAACAGGCAGCAGGTGCCTCATTTCTTCAGCTGCAGGAGAGTGAGTTTAACAAGCTTGCTGCTTGCTGTCTTTCTTTCTATAAGGTCAGGTCCATACCTGGCTGGCTAGCATAATCGCATCACCAATGCCCATAATCGCATAAAAAGGCAACTCCGGGTGTCTCATATCGGGGAGGCCATTCCGCGTTCTCTTTCCCTGCTAGAAAAAAATTATCTCTCCAGCTGGGGAAAGCTCTATCTATAAGGGGGAAGTACCTCCTATAATGAATCAATTGCTAAAGAAATAAATAAAGACTGATTGACTGATCTCGGAAATCTCCTATGAACCCTTATTGACTTATTAATGAATTCTACTCCCCTCTTGTTTAAGGTGCTGGTTTAAGGTCCAGGCTTAAGGTTTCAGGGGGGTCTCTGGCCTAAGGAAGAGATAGTAAGGCTCTCGCTTGGAGGGTGCAGGGTCTAGAGATAGACTTACCCCTCGCCTTGACTTATTAAGTCGGTGTAGAGAATAGCTGCTACCAATCTTATCCTCGACTGATCCCTGCCTAGATTGAAGGATACTTGACTGGCCCCTGAGGGCCTTGCCTTGCCTTACCTTAAGGATCCCGGACTAACACTTCTTAATGAAAGGCCTTGCCTCCTTTCCCGTCCAGGGCAAGGAACTAGTCCAAGTAGTAGTTGTAATCCCTGACTCTGATAAAGAAAAAGACTAGTGCGTCTCGTACTATTAATAAGAATACCAATAGCGCGCACTATTCATAGTATAGGGACTACCCACTACTGAACTAGCCAAGCCTTATGTGCCAACCGTTGACTCCTGTTTACTACCTATTGCTACTGCCTTATACCCGTCACATGCTTTCCTTCAAACTAACTATATTTCATTCAAATCGTCACTTCCTAGCCTTAAAAGAAAGCCGATTATCGATCCTTTTTCCAGGTATACTTTTGACCTATGAGCTAGTTTGAATAAGTCTTTTTACTAATGAAAGATAGGTATACTAAAGCACTTATTTCAAAGGGGGAGCCCCCCTTACTCCATAGGCAACTCGATAACTATCCCTAGTGAACTGGTAACAAAATGAAAGAAGAACTGGGAATGGGATAGGAATGGAATGAATTCAAAGCCGGGAAGATAGATTTACATAAAATGATTTGTGGACGGATGGCCAATAGCCAATGCCGTTGACCGGGAAGGAGAACATATGACCGGACAGGGCAAGCAAGGAGATCATACTAAAGGACGGAAACCAGTAATAGTATAAAGCAGCGGTAAACAAGGACCGGATGGGCACCACATACCTGGAATCAAGGGATAGGCACATAGCTGGAATGGTAGACAGGGAAAGAAAGGTACGCTCTAAAGGAAATTCTGTAAGCGGATGCCAATGATAAAAACAAGGACAAATGCCCAGAAGGAAGGCATTAATTAAACAAGCGACGGGATGCCACTAAACAAGCAAACTAAGCTAATACCAGCGCTCCTCCATAGAAGTTCTTGGAATGCCTCTTTGTCACAGAAAGAGAGGCCTACGAGAGGAGACTTATTCAATAAAAGAGAAGCCTATATCTGCCGACCCTACTTCACTTCCTTATAGTGCCTTGCCTACTGTCTTTGAAAAACGCTTAATTCCAGGGCGTAAAAGAAAGCTTATTAGAGCATTGAATGGACCTCTAGTACCTGACTTATCAGATGGCTTTAACAGGCTTTCTTACTAAAGACAAATAAACATACAGACGACAAACTAAAGGAATGGACAGACAAGGGACAGACTGAGCTAGACTACCAGGAATGGGGACTAAGCAAACATTTAAAAAAAAAGGAATCGGTAATCGCACATATGAGACTTCTTGCTTAACATAAGGCTTGCTGCTACCTTCCCTTCCTGATATGCTTAAGACAGTCATGCCAGCTTTCCTCTTAAACCTTCCACCAGACCTCCAATTTTCGAGCCATCTCTGCTTTGCCCGCTACTAGACCCGCCCCTATTCTCTTGAGAAAAAAATGAACCCTCTGATATATTCTTTGAAGGAGACTCATTCTGCTTATCAGAACCAGCCTCTATAACGACTCCAACCCCTTCGTTTTGCACCACTACATCGGAATGCTTATCTCCTTCCTTTATATTAAAGTATAAACATCTTGCATATCAGATAGTTCTACAGCCGAAGTAGCTCCTCCAGCCTTCTCCACAAAGCTCTCCTCAACAACCATGTCTGAAATCTGATTCTAGTCAGGATTTGTATATTCGGTCAAAGCATCTACAAGCTGAGTATGCTCCATAGGGATTGTCGAGGACAAGCCATAAAAGTTCGACAAAGCATATACCATGTTACCTCTATGATCCCTGAGAATACAACCTCCACCAGCCGGACCTGGGTTGCCTTCGGAGGCGCCGTCAGAATTCAACTTGATGGAATTTTCAGCCATTTAACAATGATCTTTTTCCTTTGCTGATAGCATTTCGGTTGAATGTTGAGGCAACTGAGAACAATTTCCTCCGCATGGGTAGCATCTTTAGAAGGTTTTGATAAAAACGAGCAATCTTGAAGATCATTGACCACTCTTTTTAAGATTGTGATGGAGGAAGAAGCCTTATTATCATACCTTCGATTGCACCGTTCCTTCCAAATTTCCCAGCAGATTATGAGAGGAACAACTTTAGTCAACTCACCCACAAGAGAACTTCTGTATCTTCTGCTGCAGATTCTCATTAGTCTGGCTTTGATGCTTTCATTTGGAAAAAGCGAGAATACTAAAATTCTGCTCATGCTATGCCATATATAATTAGCTAGTTCACTATCAACCAGCAAATGATTGATATCTTCGCATTTAGAACTAGTGCAACAGTTGCAGCAACTAGCCAGCTGAACTCCACATTGAGATATTTTACTGTCAATGGGAATGGCGTCATGAAAAAGCTTCCACATGAAGAAGGATATTTTAGGAGGAACAGCAGCTTTCCAAATGACATCAGACCAAGTTTTCGGCATCCGTTTGATTCTGATAAGATTCCAACAAGATATAAGAGAGAATCCGCCTTTTGAATCAGCTTTGTCATCCTTGTTAGATAAACAGATTTGCGATTCAGCAATAGAGTCAAGAACAGCTTGAGGAAGAAGATGAGAAATTCCATTCACCATTTGGGTCAACAAATTCAGCAACATTAGGAGAGTCTTCAGGAGATTCCAATGCGAATTCAATTAAAGGACAATCAGCAAACCAATTGTCATACCAAAAGCTTGTGGAATTGCCATTGCCGATGAGCCATTTTGAGTTCAAAAGAATTGATCTCATGACACTAGCGATTTCAGTCCAAAGTTTCGAGCAACCCGGCCTTTTAGAATTAGAAGCGTACCAAGGATGAATGTTTTGCATGTATTTCTGTTTGAAGAAGGTGGACCAAAGGCTAGTTTCAGTAACGAGTTTCCATGCCATTTTCATACGCATCGCCTTGGCCACATCTTGAAAAGATCGAATTACAAGCCCCCCTTCTCTGCCCCTGCCTTTCCTCCTAGTTTTTACTTCGTTATCTGTACTGGAAAGAGTAGATGGCCGTGTCGTAGTTGCTGCATTGCTCACCTGACTTCCTTCCATCAGTTCTTGTCTTTGTCAATGGCATCATCTATCTAATGATTAGCTCGCCTATATGTTGAGTACAAGTACTATTATAGAATAACAACCCGAACACGCCTAGCTATTTAGTTAAAAACCTGCAATCCCTTCTCCTCGGTCGAAGCTAGCAGCTACTTCCATACGCGGATCGGCGCGCTCGCAGACAGACAGAAATGCCCGAACTCCAACTTTAAGAACCCTTGCCCCCCGGTTGGCGACCCTTTTGATCAACCAACGTCGAAATACACGAAAGGGGCGATCTATGTTTATCCTTGAAAGTCGACCTCTGCCCTTCACTCAGACTCAGGAATGACCTAAAAAAAAGGACAGACAGTCGAATCAGCTCCTGTTGGCCTATTATGGTATGGCTGTCCATCACTTGGTCTGACAAAGACCTACCCACGCCTAGGCAGGGAAAGCTCAATAACTCAACCGGTAGGATGATCTCTCTATCTATGAAATTCCTTATTCCAGGACCGAAGCTTTCAGTCTCATCTTCATCTTTGGGACTTTCTTCCTAGCCAGACTCTACTATAATATAGACTTTTGCAACAAGAAGATCGAGAGAAGAGAAGAATCCAAGCTCCTCCTCCGCAAGTTGCTTTCTTTCCTCAGGACAGAAAAGAGAACTTGAAGGAAAGGCACCGTAGTCTTCTCTCTCTATCTATGAAATGGGTTCTTCCAAGACAGAAGCTTTCGGGCTAGTCTTCAGACTTTCGGTACATTCTGGCTATGCCTGTTTGAAGCCCGTAGATCACATTCAGAGTCAATGCAGCGGATAGCGGAACAGCGGAAAGATCGCATTGGGCCTGCACTAAGGCAAGCAACTAGTCTTGATGCAGAGAGGGAGCTCTTTGAAGGATAAGGAGTAGCGGGGGGTGAACCAAAACTAGAATGCGCTCTTACTTCATCCGTTGTTCTTGGTCTTGGAGGGCAGTAAGGATATTAGTCTCAAGGACATGCCCAGAATCAACTGCTGGTGATGAAGTCAGTTAAGAAGACTCGGTTGTTGGAGAAGGAGCTGTTGTTTTTGCACTCATAGGCTCGCAGCTATTGAACCCGCTGAAACTCTATCAAATGGTGGAATACTGTGACTCCTCTTTTTTAGCTTTCATCTAGGCCGTCAGGAGTGAAAGAGACAGAGGACAAGATCAATAGTAGAATAAGGTCCATGCCCTGCTTCTTGTTTGCCTGGTCTTTCTTTTTTGGTGAGTTCATAGCCGGTCTTACTGAATGCGTAAGCGCAGTGCCTTTCGGAACTCAATTACCTTCCCTTCTTCCTGTTGCACTTAGCTATTTCATCCGGTGCTACTGCTTGAGTATGAGTTGCCGCTGCAGAAGACAAGAAGGACGTAACCCCAGCTATTGAAGAAGACAGTATGAATCTCACTCGAGATCCTTCTTTTTCATGTCCATCTGAGATTCATTTTCGAACTAATGGCACTCAAAAAAGAGTAAGGAGCAAGGAAAGGACAGTGTGGCTCTATACGATGAATGTGCAGCTAGGAGAGCCAAGATTCTTGACTTTCAGACTTCAGCGCTAACGCCCTTTGACAGCTACCGAGGAACTCTTTCCAAGCATGAACTCCTACTAGTTGATTGAATAAAAGTATTCACTCCCCGATTTATTTAAGAGGAGGAATGCCAGTACTTTTTTTCTTAACTTGAAGACTGAAGCTTGAAAGCGGATTGGCAGGAAAGATGATATAAGCCATACGTCCTACTGCTTCGATGGAATGCTTGATTGATTGACCGGACTGACTTCAGCTTGGCCTACTTGAACTAACAACCATAAAGCAGAGACAGAGAGAGGAATTAGTACCACAGACGGGCTACTAAGGCAGAGAGAGGAGAGAGGCTACTTTCTAACAACCATGCTAGCATCCTTTTTTTCTTTCAAACCAACCTTGACTATTGAGATTATCCATCTTCTTTTCCGAATCGGAATAAAAGTAGTATCCACCTTCTTCCTTTGCCGGTATCCTACGATCTCTTGACTATGTCATTTCACACTAAGCACTGAGAACAAGGGACTGATCCCGTACCGTGCTACTGCCTTGACCTAGGATTCTTTTCCTCACATCGGATTCTGAACTGGAAAACTGAAGCTTGCGAGATTGCTTGGTACCCTTTTTCTTGCTACTGCTTCGCTGGACTGATAGCGCACTGAACCGTACCGTAGTATGAATAAAAGGATGCACTCAACACTGCCGCTTCCATGGTTAGTTGCTTCTGGGCACGATTGAGAAACCCGTCTGAAAGCACTATCCTCTTCGTGAAGGCGAATGGCTACGTCCCGCCTACGACCGGGTCTAGTGCACTCCTCCAGTATGCTTTATTCCTTATGGTGAAGCACGAGTCTAACTCGCTGGACCGTAGAAGGCCTACGTCTAATCACCGAGCTCCGCTTGGACCGGCTTGGGGACTGATTGGTTCCCCTTAGGTGGATTGGTCCCTGCAACGCTATCTGTCTACTTGGCTCTGGTTGTAGGGATTTTGACCAGCACATCGGCCTTTTCATCCTTCCTCATAATCAAGTTACGATGAAAGGACGGTATGATGCGCGGATACCCAGATCTCGTAAGGGATACAGGGACTGGCAACAGCCCAGGTGTATATATACCACCATAGGCTATCTGAAGTGAGGAAGCACACTGCTTTAAATAAAGCGCAGTGAAAAGCAACCCCGAACTCTTAACCAGTCGATGTACTTCCTTCGAAAAGAGGTAAGCACCAATACAGGTTTCCTTAGTCAGACCATCCTGGATGATTAAGAGAACCTTATTCAGGTAACTCCTCATCACCCGAGGCTCTTCTAAAAGCCTCTGCCATCTTATTACAGACAACTTAAGTAGTTTGTCAAAGAGTTTCACTGGAAATGAGAAAGGCACTTTCTTTGATATGCCTTCCCAGTGATCCCAACATTGAACAATCAGGCAGTTCCCAGTCGAGGCCGTAGCGTCTCAGGGGTTACTCTCATGTTGTTGAGAATCAAAAGGAGACAATCGGGGTTGTGCTCTCCCATCCCCGACGGAAACCCTTGACACCACTCATGAAGTCTGAAAAGAACTCACCTAAAGCCACACCAAAAGAGGTGTGTCTGGGGTGGCACTTAGTCTGGTAAACTAAGTAGCGTAAGAAACCACTACCATATGGTTCCTCCGCTTGAGGTAACGGAAACCATATTAACATCCGAAGATGTCAACCGGTCACCGCGCCTCATTGGCAAGGTGATATCTGAAGACGTCCGAAGACAACCTCAGCGATCAGCCCTAGCTATCTCAAACATGCTACGAGATTAACAATCCATCTCTAAGGTAATCTTGTTGGCAGAGAAAGAGGAGTTTAGCTAGCCTGATAGTGTGCCGGTTAAGAGAGAGTTCTCCGTGGCTTAAACAGCTTTATTTTACCTCAAGGGTAGTGCACAGCTTAAACAGTTCATTTTTGACTAGGTAGGGGGCTCATTGGAGAGGCTAGGGTCAAACCATGCCGTCAACCCTGGGCCCAGCGCTGGCTCAATATAGTAAGGGTTCAATCCCTATTTGACTCCTCACTCAAATCCATACTTTCCAGTTGACAGAGAGGACTAAGCTGACAGCAGTGCCAGGTGATCCCTTTCTCTATAAGAGGATTCGAATCGAGGGTCCAGTTAGGGAAAAACAGTTCTTTCTCTACGCAATTAGGATTGAAATATTCTTGCCTTTTTCCCTGCGTCATCCGTTTCCACCAGCACATATGGTGCAGTTTGCATGGCTGGTATTCCAACGTTTAGATCCTCAAGTTGTGAAAAGCAAAGTACAACAATCAGTCCATCGCGAAGCGAAAGACGGACGTCAGTGCTACAGAGGTTTGTTTACTCGGCTAGAAAAAAAGAAAGAGTGTGAGGCATCTCCGAACCGCAGGAGATAGTTGCCGTTAAAGATTCAAAAGCAGCACCATCCATTGAGTGGGAAATGCTATCGTTGAAAGTCTCATTTCAAGGCAGGCAAGCATCTCGCTCTGGAACAGCCGATGGGAATAGTCTTTCGTCTCGCATTTCGCATTGCACTAAGGACCAAGGACGTCTAGCACGCCTTATGACCAGTCAGTTGACTCAACATCCGTTTTCGTTTCTTTGGCAACATGACAGAATGAGTAATGTTAAACATATTACACACCATTCGAGTCAGACTGGACTTGCTTTCCGGTTAGCGTGGTCTATTTGGAATACTACCTTAGCAAGAAGTTCAATGACTGCGACACTCGGTACTACCCTCTGGAACGAACTTGTTGCGCACTCACATGGGCAGCCCACAGACTCCATGCAAAGACATCAACGTACTCTCGGAGCATAGCCACAATCTGTTCTTTCTCTGTGGGGCTGAGTGTGCCTAGGACCAGTAGCTAAGATAGAAGCATCATAGCCAGAAGTTAGCACAGCACCAAAGGCATCAGTCGGTCCAGCATCAGTAGCACCGATAACAGTAGATGACCCAAACCCACCAGGTGACCACCCCCAAAAAGATATGGATCCATAGCGAGTTTATTAAGCAGCAGCATTTTCAGTATATGAGCTAGCCAGCTAAGTTGACTCAGCTCCAGTAGATAGATATAGCCATACATAGCCCGTTGAGGCACCACCATTACTGCGTGTTCCGAGTTTTTGCACATTTCCTCCATCCCTTTCATCTTTTGACTCTGTTGATTCTGCTGATTGAGATCGAGATTCCGAGTCCTTAGTAGCGGCTGAGCCAGTAGCCCGAGCCGAGCAAAAGCAGCATCAAAGGAAGGAGCATCCTAGCTATCAATTCCAGCTTCTCCACCAGTTCAAGACCCTGACTCCACGGAATGAAACAACAATTTGATTGGTACACAAACTTCTTTGGTTCTTTGTTCGGTGCAGCGGGGGTAATGTGAGCGTTCCCCCCCGTGACTGGCTGAGCTTGTCCCGTCTATGGCTGACTGTTCTGAGGAACAAAATAGGGCTGGGGAGCCATAGGCTGAACATAGATTGCTTGTCTCTTCGGCCCGGTGGAGGTAATCATCTTCACTTCTCCTTTCTGGACTGTTTCTTGCTTCCTGGGTGTGGGTCTTCTTTGACTTGTTCCAGTTCCAGATTGTTGTTCTAACATGGACTGCAAGGCTTGTATATCTATCAATTTACCAGACTTCATTCCATCTTCTACCCTTTCTCCGACAATCACCAACTCGTCGTAACTGGAAGTAGTGTGCCCAATCAGGTGTGAGAAGTAAGGCTCCTTCAAGGTGCTCAGAAAGGCGCTTACCTTTTCTTGGGGCATAGGGGGTTTGACTTGGGCTGCCATTTCTCTCCATCTTTGGGCATAGAGGCGGAATGATTCAGTGCCCTTCTTCTGCATCCTCTGAAGTTCGTAACGGTCTGGTGCCATCTCAGTGTTAAAGCGATACTGTGCCAAGAAAGCATTGGCCAGATCGTTCCAGCTACGGATCTTGCTACGGTTGAGTTCAACAAACCATTTCAAAGCAGGTCCTGTCAAGCTCTTTTGGAACTGCTGGATGAGTAGCTTCTCATTCTTCATTTTATGTGTTCACACATTTCTCCACCATAGGCCTGGAGATGCGTGAACGGACAGCCTGACCCATTGTACTTGTTGAAATCGGGCGTCTTGTATTTGGGAGGGAGCTTCAGATCTGAAAAGAAGCATAGATCGGATAAGTTTACGCTTCCATAAGCGTCGATTCCTTGTAGACCCCTGATCTTTTCTTCCAGACTTTCCTGCTTGTTTGTCACCTTCTTATCATCTTCCTTTCCTCTGCTTGATCGGGATTGACTTCTTGGTGATCTGGCAAGAAAAATCGGATTTTGTGCAGGGGTGGGTATTTCCGTGGTAGTACCAGTCACCTGGGAAGCCCCAGGCCCAACAGGTATTGATTGCGATGGTATTGCCTGCTGCGGTTGCTGGGTCTGTGCCGGATTTTCAGTAATCTGTGCAGACATCATGGTAGTTACCATGTTCATTAGTTCTCTCATTTGTTCTTTCATCTGTTCCAAGTCTGCAGACATGCTTTCAGCTGCTAAACCCTCCATTGGTTCTGAAGTCAAAGATCGACTTCGGGTCCGAACTGGGCTTCGTGTTGCTTCTCGTCTCCTTCGTTCCTTTCTCTCTTGACAGTCGTCCTCACTTCGCTCGCCTCTCACCACACGGAATGTTTTGGCATCTGGTTATAAAGCTAGTTAAGTGGGTGTTTTCCTATAAAGCGAAAGACACTCTTGTTAGTGAGAGCAGATCGAATCTATATTTATTTGCTCAGTTCGAAGAAAGACCAGCCCTTGTATATGCATATGGAAAAAACTACCATACTAGACTAGTAGTTGAGTTGTTCGGATCAAGTACATTTTCTGAAAGAAGGGCCCATATATAAGACTGGGGATGTCCCTATTACGTAAAGCCGGAACTACTACTTGAGAAGGGCACTAGGCTTTAAGTGTTGGATTCCGCAGCTCGGTTGAGGTTCAGTTATTGGAAAGTGCTTTGGGATTCCAATCTGGCTATTTTCGGTCCTGTAGCCGGAATGGCTCGACCAAGACTAAAATAATAGGGAACCCGCTAAATGGTCGTCGATGTCTATCAGCAGCTTCTTTATACTTAGCATTGCTAGCTTCAATCCTTTGGTGAACCTGTTCATGAATGGATTGAATGTGACGTGTTAGCTCCTTTACATCCCCATTAATCTTGCCTTAGTTTGGTATAGGAACCAAATCTAGGACGCTGTTTGGATTGGCCCCATACAAAATGTCAAATGGACTCATCTGTGTTGTGCGACTCTTGCTCCTGTTATACGCAAATTCTGCATGTGGAAGGATCAAATCCCACTGCTTGGGCTTTTCTACAACTAGCCTGCGAAGCATATTGCCCAAACTCCTATTTACGACTTCCGTTTGTCCGTCGGTTCGTGATAAAGAGGGGGATCTTCCCTAATTCCCCGAAGATCGAGAGGTCAGACCCTGATCCGGTTGAACCGATCGATCGAAGGGCCTCATCTTAAATAAGGTGGACTTCAATTGACGCGATAAGGTGTTAGAAGCAGCCTGACGGGCCAGGGTATGCCGATGGTTGTAGGGCTACTTAACATCATTCTCTAAGAAATCCGCCCCATGAGACCGTTGCACCCCTCACGCAACGTTAGAGGGCTGGGTCCCCTCCCAAGTCAAACGGAGGCTGGCAGGGAACGGATTCCTATGCCTTTTTCGCGGAAATCCTGAAACCCTCCTTACCTGAACCTATCGAGCTTGATTCTGGTCTTCGATACCATTCCGAAGTCTCCGAATTCCATTTTGATTGAGTAGGTGTTCAGCATGAGTGAAACGTGCAGACGAAGGGCTAGATATGAGACAAACTATGAGCCTTGTCCCAAGCACCGGGTGAATTGGCTAAGCGTGGCCCACTTCTGTGGTCGACGACACATCTAGCTCAGTTTGTGCTATCGCTCAAAAGCGTTCTTTGGAGCGAAGTTCCTGTCTCCGATGCTATGCTCTTCGGTTGGTGCCTGCCTTCTTGGGGCTCACTGGAACCCCGTCCCTATTAAATCCTATGTATGGTTCATGCCCCGGGCTATAGGACTGTCTAATAAAAGATTTGAGTCTTATGATCTCCGACTCCGTACTATTCTGCGTGCCTTATTCCGCCCTCCATCTAAATCATCAGTGAGTCTTCCTTGCTACGAGGTTGACTGGTCCTCCGATACCCTGTCTTTTTTCTTCAGTCAGGTGATGCCTGGCTGCGTGGTTCATCTACTTAAATGAGTTACTTAGGGGCTCTACTCACTTACCACCAACTCAAAGACATTGAATTCTCGGAAGGGTTAGGGTGTAGACCGAGTGCAATTCAGTTCAGCAATAAGCTACAGGAGAGCTGTGCGCTAAGCTAGTGCTTCCCTCGAAAGAAGCACGAGGTGAACGTCTTTCAAAGGCTATTTCAATGCGTTATTTTTCACGTTGAAGCCTCAGTATGATTCCCATTCAGGCTTTTTCAGTAGCGATTGAAGCATTCAGCAAATGCAATCGACCTGTCTTAATGAACGCAGGAAAGGTAACAGGAGAGGGAAGAAAGAGCTAGACGGCTACGAGGCTGATCGGAAGCTTGCTCAAATGCATGTTGAGAGCGCAGAAATCGTAGTTTTGGGGTTCCAGTAGAAGGTAACTCTTTCTAGTTCGCCAGCAAGACATTTTCCGAAGCAGGCAGGGCTAGAGCGGGGAAAAGAACATAGGAAAAAGAGGGCTTGATTGATGAAAGTCATTTACGAACGACGCTCGCTATCAGAGCTAGATAGAGGCACTCTAAAGCGAATTAGCTTAGCTGGGTCTAGCTTTGAGGAGGAAGGTTCATCATCTCACGGACACTTCTCATTGCGACTTTGATGGCAAGGTAGGTGGGGAAGGAGACGCCCACACCGGGTACACGACCGACACTGAGCGCTACCGCAGCGAGTGAAGTATGTGTTGTGGTGCACGATCATACAAATGAGGAAAGTGAGGTCGTAGAGAATAAAACCGCTAGGCTAGTTCGGTAAGCTTTTAAGGTCAGCAACAGAGCTACATTTCTGAATATCGGTTTTTTTGCTTTTTAGTTATGAGAAAGCAACAGTACTCTTTAAGAAAGGTCTTTTCGCTCATTCCTTGTTTAAGTTCTTTCCTGTTCAAATAAGAAAAGAAAGAAAAAATGCTTCAGAGAGAAAAAACCTCTTTCCGTTTCGGGTAGGCGAGTTTCAGGTAGGCGCCTATCTATGGTTTTCAAGCAAGCTCTTTCAATCCTTTCCGCCCGCACTCTTGATTTGTTTGAAAGCTTTTCCGTTGTTTAAGCGGATCAGGAATTCCATCCTTTCTTTCAGGCGGGGAAATTTTATCTTTGAATCTGAAGTCAGGAGGGCAGTTCAGTAAGGAAAGTAGTAAGGTAGGCGGGAGGGTGACTTCTAGGCGCTGGTTGATCAGAGAATCTTTGAGAAGGACCAACGACGATGAAGGAGAAGAAGTAGGAGGAGTAGGAGTAGGATAAGAGCGGGCCGACCTTAGAACAGGACTGCCTCTCGTCTTCAATCGAGGGGTTAAGAATTCCTTCTAGAACTAGAAGCACACTGAAGGTATGCCCCTTATTGACTGGAACAAATTAAATCCCGTGGGGAAGAATATCTTGGTCCAACCCGAAAGGAAAGCACCGGGAGAGTACACGGTTTTGCACGTGGAATTAATAATATAATAGTCATCAAGAATCGTCTTCTTACTCTACTAGATACGATCCCCTAGAAGAGGCCTAACTAGAGTGAGGCCTGGCCGAAGGTTTACCCACAAGGCAAGGTTCTCTCGTGTTTTAGACAGGAATCAGGGGCTTCTGGGAGGTTTAAACAGGGTTTCAGGGGGAGGAATAAGAATCCCGGTTTTGAAGACAAAGATCGAGTTGATTGGGAGCTGACTGGTCTCTCGAATGGAGCTTTTGATCGCCTAGCACCGGGCAGGGGGAATCACCATTGATCTTATCTTACGGAATAACATCGACCGACCTGGGTTCACCTTCCTTCTTTCCTTGCTCGTATGGCCAGCCACTAGATGGCTAGGATCGGGAACGGATCGATTCGGAGATGGAAATAGATATGGCGAAGAGGAGTAGCACCTGGTGGTACAGATGGTTCTGCAGACGGGAGTTCGCAGATATTGGGTCACTGCTACCAGCTGCTTGCCCAGAGGGATGTGGATTTGCTGTCCTCTGCTAGGATGCCGCTAGGGGAGAAATAGATGCTTCTGAGTTCCTTGTTCCGGTCCTTGGATCAAATAGGTTCTTTGCCGGCTCGTACTCCCTTCCATCCGTTGGGGTCACGAGGCAAGCCATTGGAAGGAGTAGTTCCGCATTTCAGTCTAATTCCGTTCCGTCAGGGGAATCACTCGGTCAAGTACTGGTTCATAGCTTCCGTCATTCGATGGATCGGATCCAGTACGAGCGCCCATTACTTGGTGCTTGGCTAGCAGCAGAAGCTGGGGCTTGAACGAAGAGATTTCAATCAACGATATGGCTGCCTTTGGATCTACTCGATGGTCGGTTGGGCCTAGAACGCTTGAATCCGGATCCCAGGGCCTGAACTCCCTGGTTTTGAACGAGACGGGGAACGAATAGACATGGGAATTCGCTCAGCTGGGACTTCCTCCGCTTCTGATGGGTCGGATGAATGGGAACGAGATGGGGAGCGGATGAGAGGGGAACGGAGCCAGCTCACTTCATTCCTTTTGATCGGGTTCGGATGAACTTGATTGGGAAAGAGATGGCCGGGCTTTGGAAGAAAAGGAACGCCATCATCCAGAGGAGAGATATCCTGGTACTGGCGACTAGGTCTTTATGCAGGCAGCTAGCTATGGGGTCACCAGCTAGAGGGCTCGGATTCGAGTGCAATAGATGTTCTGCGAATGGCCTTTGGTTGGTCACTAGGAGTTGAATACCTAGATTGCCTGGCGAAGTCGAAGGACCGGGAGAGCTAGGAAGGTAGTTCCTGTTAGATGCTGCCCAGGAGAAACAGAAAAGGAATAGGATTCCACTGGATCGGGTGAGAGACAAAGAGAAGACCCGGCTCTTACTCGCCGGTTGAAGGCTCTGAACGAAGAGACATGGATTCATTTCATGCTGCCAGTGAGCGGCTTAGCAGCATACTTGCTTCCCCTTGAGGGATAGGGAGACAGGTGTGACTTTCTTTCCTTGGTCGAAGGCAAGCCGGAGCCATTACTATACAAGGAGCGCGCCTTACTCTTTGAGGGGCCTTC